GCGTGCATTATTGCAATAATATATATTAGTGCACTTTGGTAAAAAAAAACTAACAGAGGGTTCACCCTGTTTCCAAGGGAATTACGTATATTATTGCAATACACGTATTAGTGTATTTTGGTAAAAAAAACTACTAGGGGTTTTCCTGTTTCCGGGGGGTTTTCAGGAATAATAGACATCTTAGGAGTTTTAGGGGGGTAGGGGGGTTTTTACGCGAGCGAAACCGGGGTCATAAAGGATAACTTCCTACTGATAAATCTCTTATTATGCTCTTGATATACCTTTATGCCTTCCTTATGTAATATCTTTCCAACACTCATACTATAACTTGCTTGACGCGAAAGATGTTCAACCTTGTCAGCTAAACCCGTGTGCACTCTGAAATGCCAGATGAGTTGAAATAAAAAAAAAAAACCCGTAGCCCAGTCAGAGTGAACGCCCGGCATGGTCGGTTCTCGGAGTAGTAATTCGCCATTAACTTATGTAAGCGTCGATAAAAGTGGGAGGGATAATATCAAGTCTAGGCCCTGAAGTAGGAACCAAATGCCAGGAATAGTGCACACTGTGAAACCCCCACGAATACTTGTCCCTCACCTTCAATAACCGTTGACATCCTGAATATCAACTGATGCAATTCTCTTATTGAGTCGGCTGTTGATATCTGACGGGAGTTGGAGTAAACGTATAATTCACTTATGGTTAATTGACACTGCAAGAAGCTTCATAAACATTGCCCGTCTTTATTTAATTTTGTGTAACTATCTATTAGATTGCTTTGTGTTTACTTTTAGTTATGGTGATATATGAGGGTGTTAATTCTATTTGTGTTGATTAAACATGTAATGTACTTGAATGTCCATGAATTGGTTAATATCTATGAATGGTTATTATACATATATGCACTATATGTGCATATGTAGGCAGAGAGTAGTTTAGTTTAGAATTCTGGCTTTGGGAGCCAGGGGTGGGAGTTAAAATCTCCTCTCTCTGAGCAGAAGGGAGGAATTTAACCTCCGGCATCCGGCTTACAAGACCGGCGCTCTGGCGCTGAGCTACTTATGCATGTTCATTCAAGTATTTTGTTTTCCACTATTGCTGCTCCTGGATAGAGAGCTAGGAATAGGGAGAAGTATAGTACAGATGCAACTTGCCCAATGATGATGAACGGGTGTTCGACTGGTATGCCGCCGATTCAGGTGAGGATGGCGACGTCTGCGATGAGGGTCCAGAATAGAAATTGAGTGATGGGACGGAATGTCAACCCTCGTTGTTTAGATGTATGAAGGATTGGAACTACCATTAAGACTAAAATGGAGGCGAGAAGAGCGAGTACACCTCCAAGTTTGTTTGGGATGGATCGAAGGATGGCATAAGCAAACAAGAAGTATCATTCGGGCTTGATGTGAGGAGGGGTAACTAGAGGGTTCGCAGGGGTGAAGTTATCAGGATCTCCCAGCAGGTTGGGGGCGAAGAGTGCCAAAGCTGTAAGGGAGACAAGTAAAACCGCAAAGCCGAGGAGGTCTTTATAAGAAAAGTATGGGTGGAAGGAGATTTTGTCAGCGTCTGAGTTTAGCCCGAGGGGATTGTTTGAGCCGGTTTGGTGTAGGAACAGAAGGTGAACTAGTGTGGCTCCAGCAATAACAAAGGGAAATAGAAAGTGGAAGGCAAAAAATCGGGTTAGGGTAGCGTTGTCGACAGAAAAGCCACCTCAGATTCACTGTACTAGCGAGTTGCCTACGTAGGGGACAGCTGACAGAAGGTTAGTAATGACTGTGGCACCCCAGAAAGATATCTGCCCTCATGGTAGTACGTAGCCAACGAATGCTGTTATCATGACTAGAAGTAGTAGAACAACCCCAATGTTTCATGTTTCTTTGTATAAGTAAGAGCCGTAGTAAAGCCCTCGTCCGATGTGTATGTAAATACAGATGAAGAAAAATGATGCTCCATTGGCATGCAGGTTTCGGATTAGTCATCCGTAGTTTACGTCTCGGCAAATATGTCCGACGGATGAAAAGGCTGTGGCAATATCTGATGTGTAATGCATAGCTAGAAAAAGGCCAGTTAGGATTTGGATGATTAAGCAGAGTCCAAGCAGGGAACCAAAGTTTCATCATACGGAGATATTTGAGGGGGCGGGGAGGTCAACTAATGCATTGTTAGCGATTTTTAGTAGAGGGTGCGTTTTTCGTAGGCTTGCCATTAAGTGTTCTTGTAGTTGAATTTACAACGATGGTTTTTCAAGTCATTAGTCTTGGTTAAAGTCCTGGCAGGAATCATGACTTATGTTATGTTTTTATTTCTTTTGGGGTTGGTTCTAGGATTGGTGGCTGTTTCTTCAAATCCCTCTCCTTATTTTGCTGCCCTAGGGTTGGTAATGGTAGCAGGAATGGGGTGCGGGGTGTTGTCTAGTCATGGTGGTCCGTTTTTATCCTTGATTTTATTCCTTATTTATTTGGGTGGCATGTTAGTTGTGTTTGCGTACTCGGCAGCTTTGGCCGCCGAGCCTTTCCCGGAGGGGTGGGGAAGTCGTCAGGTGGGAGTTTACATAATTTTGTACGGGTTGGGGGTGGCGATTGTATCGAACATGTTTTGAGGTGGGTGGCATGAAGTATCATGGGTTCCAGCTGATGAGCTTGATGGGTTTAGTACTTTTCGTGGGGATATTGGAGGGGTAGCTGTAATATACTCTCTTGGGGGAGGGATGCTTATTCTTAGTGCGTGGGCTCTTCTTCTCACACTGTTTGTTGTATTGGAGTTAACTCGAGGTCTCAGCCGTGGCTCGGTCCGGGCGGTTTAAAAAGCTACTAAGAGCATGGCAAATGCCAGGGTTAGAAGGAATAATGCTAAATAAGTTTTTACTAGGCCTCGTTGTGTATTGCTGGTGGTAGTAATGAGGGGATTTGTGTGGTAAGCGATGGCTTTGGGTCCGACTTTCTCAATTCAGGTTTGGTCCAGTGTTTGACTGGCAATTGTTTGGCCAAGGGTGAGTCCGAGTTTAGGGATTAGACGGTGGATGGTTGAAGGGAAGAATCCAAGTATGTTAGAAAAGTGGTGTGGTGTTAGGGGAGGGGTAGAGCGGTATTGTTTGGCCGTGAGTGAGGCTAATTCCAGGGCAATGATTAGTCCCAGCAGGGAGACAGCTAGGGCAGCAAGTTTGAGGAGGGGAGGTATGGTAATAATTGGGGTCTTAAGTGGAATAATGGTTGAGGTGATTAAGAAACCGGCAGTAATGCTGCCTCAAGCAAGTCGTTTAATGGGGTTGATTACTGTAGGGTTGTTCTCGTTGATTGGGGACAGGGGGTTAAATCGGGGGTAACCTATTGATACGAAAAAGATTACTCGGAGGCTATAGATGGCTGTAAAAGAAGTAGCAATAAGAGTGAGGACAAGGGCTCAGGCGTTTAAGTGGGATGTGTTTAGAGCTTCGAGGATGGCGTCTTTAGAAAAGAAGCCTGCAAGGAAGGGTGTGCCGGCTAGAGCTAAGCTACCAATTGTTAAGCAGGAGGATGTGAGAGGGGTGAGAAATTGTATTCCCCCTATTTTTCGGATATCTTGTTCGTCGTTCAAGCTGTGGATTACTGAACCGGAGCAAAGGAAGAGTATTGCTTTGAAGAAAGCATGTGTGCAGATATGAAGGAAGGCTAGATGTGGTTGGTTTAACCCAATGGCAACTATCATGAGGCCTAGTTGACTAGATGTTGAGAAGGCTACAATTTTCTTAATATCATTCTGTGTTAATGCACATGTGGCTGTAAATAGCGTGGTTAGGGCCCCTAAACAGAGGCAGATAGTTAAAGCGGTCTGGTTTTCTTCAAGTAGAGGGCTAAGTCGAACTAATAAGAAGATCCCTGCAACTACTATTGTGCTTGAGTGTAGTAGGGCAGATACTGGCGTAGGACCCTCCATGGCCGAAGGCAGCCACGGGTGAAGCCCAAATTGGGCAGACTTACCTGCGGCGGCAACAATCAGGCCAAGGAGGGGGAAAGTGAGATCAAATTCTTTGGAAGCGGCAAAGATTTGTTGTATTTCTCAAGAGTTCAGTTTAGTGGCTATTCACGCTATAGCGAAAATAAGGCCAATATCACCGATTCGGTTGTATACTACGGCTTGAAGGGCCGCGGTATTAGCGTCTGCTCGCCCTCCCCATCAGCCGATGAGAAGGAAGGATATGATACCTACCCCTTCTCAGCCGATAAATAGTTGGAATATGTTGTTGGCTGTAACGAGGATAAGTATAGCCATAAGAAAAATTAATAAATATTTGAAGAATCGGCTGATGTTGGGGTCTGAGTGTATGTATCATGAGGCAAATTCTAGGATTGACCATGTGACGTATAAGGCAATAGTTGTAAAAATAACAGAATATTGGTCGAATTTAAAGCTTAGGTTAATTTCAAAGCATGTTGTATTTATTCAGGTTCACGATGAGATGATGGTTTCTGCTCCCTCGTTAAAGAACATAAACAATGGAAGCAGGCTGATAAAGAAAGAGAGCTTCACTGCTGAAGTAATATTTGGGACGGTCTGGTTGAGGGCTGAGTTGCCCTGCATTAGTGCCGTTACTAAAGCAAAAGATAAAATTATAAGGATGATGATTATACCGGAGTAAATAACAGGAGGGGCTTGCCACATTTCTACTCCTGCTTGGATTTGCACCAAGAGTTTTTGAATCCTAAGTCCAATGGATGAGCTGTTGTCCTACAGAAGTTGGTCGAGTGAGCTCTGGGGTTCAACCAAAGTCGCGGAGATTAGCAGTCTTCGTTGCTAGCGAGCCTCTCTCGGTGGGTAAGGGGAGATCAACCCCTGTCTTTAGAATCACAATCTAATATTTTACTAAACTATACCTACATGTGGCTCAACCCCAAACTAGCTCGGGCTTGAGCATGAGAAGGATTAATGGGATAAGGTGGAGGGCCATAATTAAATGTTCTCGAGTGTGGGTGGGGTCTAAGGCAATCATATGTGCTGGAAGGGGGCCCCGTTGGGTTATGATAAACATATAAAGGGAATAACTGACAGTAATGAGGGTTCCTGCTCCGGTTAAGGCTAGGGTTCACCATGATCAGTTGAAAAGGGAGGTAATAATTAGCAATTCTCCCATAAGATTTGGAAGGGGCGGTAGTCCTAGGTTGGCAAGACTTGCAATAAATCACCACGTGGTTATTAAGGGGAGGGCTATTTGTAACCCCCGGGCTAGAAGAAGTGTGCGATTGTGGGTTCGTTCATAGTTTGTATTAGCCAAACAAAATAGAGTGGAAGATGCAAGGCCGTGGGCAATTATAAGGATTAAGGCTCCGGATAGGCTTCATGGGGTCTGGATTAGAATTGCTGCTACGACTAAGCCCATGTGGCTTACGGAGGAGTAAGCAATCAGTGATTTTAGGTCTGTTTGTCGTAAGCAGATGGAGCCAGTTATAACTACACCTCAGAGGGCAAAAATAATAAATGGGTATCCCAAGTCTTTGGTTAGAGGGTCAAGTAAGACAATTATGCGGATTATGCCGTAGCCCCCTAGTTTTAGAAGGACGGCAGCAAGAATTATAGATCCGGCAATAGGGGCCTCTACATGAGCTTTGGGAAGTCACAGGTGAACCCCATAGAGTGGTATTTTTACAAGAAATGCTAGAAGGCAGCTTGCTCATCATAGTTTGTCAGCAAAAGTAGCAAGTTGAAATGGGTCTGAGTATTGAATAGTCAGAAGGGATAATGTCCCTGCGTTGTTTTGAAGAAGTAGAAGGGCAACAAGTAGGGGTAGGGAACCTGCGAGGGTATAAAAGAGAAAATATACCCCCGCGTTTAAACGTTCGGCTTGGTTACCCCACCGGGTGATAATTACAAGCGTTGGAATAAGGGTGGCTTCAAATATAACATAAAATATAATGATTTCGGTAGCGCCAAAAGCTAGAATAAGAAAAATTTGAAGTGATGTCAGTAGAGTAATATATGCTCGCTGGCGGTTATATGGCTCATTTGCTGTATGATTCTGGCTGGCAATAATCATGAGAGGTAGTAATCAGCAGGTTAAGACAAGCAGTGGGGTGGACAAAGAGTCCGTGGCTAAGTAGTAGTTTAAGCTGGTTCAGCCTGTTTCGTTTATGTTAGCAAATCAGGTTAAACTAAATACGGCGATAACAAGGCTATGGGCTAGTGTGGAGGGCCATAATCAGCTGGTTTTAACAATTCATGTTGTTGGAATTAGCATAAGAGTTGGGATTAGAATCTTTAGCATTGCAGGAGGTTTAGGTTTTGGAGATGGTCTGTGCCGTGAGTTCGTGCAGCGGCAACTAGAAGGRCAAGCCCTGCACTCGCTTCGCAGGCCGAAAAAGCCAAGAGGAGCATAGGGGCCCCTGAGAAGTTTGTTGAGTCTAGTTGAAGGGTTCATAAAGATAGGGCGATAAATAGAGATAATATCATTCCTTCAAGACAGAGTAGGGCAGACAGCAAATGGGTTCGGTGGAAGGCCAGGCCAGTTAGGCCCAGTATGAAAGCCGAAGAGAAGGCAAAGTGAACGGGGGACATTAGGTAGTTGTGGATTTTAACCACAGGTTTTTGAGCCGAAATCAAAGGTTTTACTTAAACTAACTTCCTACTCGGCTCATTCCAGGCCCCCTTGTATTCATTCGTAGATAAGTCCTAAAGTTAGGAGGGCAAGCACTGCGGTTGCTCATAAGAAGGTAAGAAGGGGTGCAGCTAATTGATCCCCCCAGGGCAGGGGAAGGAGAAGGGCGATTTCTAAATCAAAGAGGAGGAAAAGGATGGCTACAAGAAAGAAGCGTAGGGAGAAGGGGAGACGGGCGGATCCTAGAGGGTCGAAACCGCATTCGTAGGGAGATAGTTTCTCGTGGTCAGGGGTTATTTGAGGTAATCAGAAGGATACTAGGGCTAGTACAATGGAAAGTGAGGCTGTAATACCGATCACAGTTGTTACTAAATTCATTATCTTTCCTTGGATTTTAACCAAGATCGGGTGATTGGAAGTCACTTATACTAAATTGGTACTAGAAAGATTAGGATCCTCATCAGTAGATAGAGATATATAGGAAAAGCCAAACAACGTCTACGAAGTGCCAGTATCAGGCAGCAGCTTCAAATCCGAAGTGGTGTTCAGCTGTGAAGTGGTGTCGAATTTGACGTAGAAGACAAACAGCTAAGAATGAAGAGCCAATAATGACATGTAGTCCGTGAAAGCCTGTAGCGACAAAGAAAGAAGATCCATAAACCCCATCTGCAATTGTGAAGGGGGCTTCGTAGTACTCTATTCCTTGAAGGAATGTAAAGTAGAACCCCAGTAGGATGGTTAGGGCGAGTGATTGAATAGCTTGTTTTCGTTCCCCCTCTATGATGCTGTGGTGGGCTCAAGTGACTGTAACTCCGGATGCAAGGAGAACGGCGGTATTTAGAAGGGGTACTTCGAAGGGGTCGAGGGTGGTGATGCCAGTGGGTGGTCAGCAGCCCCCGAGCTCAGGTGTGGGGGCAAGGCTTGAGTGGTAGAAGGCTCAGAAGAATCCAAGGAAGAAGAAAACTTCGGAAGTAATAAATAAGACTATGCCGTAGCGTAGGCCCTTTTGTACTGGTGGTGTGTGGTGTCCTTGAAAGGTTCCTTCTCGTACAATATCCCGTCATCATTGATATATGGTTAGGAGGAGAAGGGCTAGCCCCAGGCTTATTAAGGTTGTAGATTGAAAGTGGAATCAGGTTGCTAGGCCTGAGGTTATTAGTAGAGCGGCAATTGCGCCTGTTAGTGGTCAAGGGCTGGGGTCGACTATGTGATAGGGGTGTGCTTGATGGGTCATTAAACGTTTTCTTGTAAGTAGAGGGTTAGTAGAAGAACAAATACGTATGCTTGGATCATAGCTACGGCTACTTCAAGGAGGGTGAGTAAGAATAGGACGACGGTAACAGCGATGGCCACAGCTGGCATTAGGGATAGAAGAACAAAGCTTGCCGTGGCGATTAGCTGAATTAATAGATGCCCTGCCGTGAGATTGGCTGTTAGTCGGACACCCAGGGCTAAAGGGCGAATAAACAGGCTAATTGTTTCGATGATAATTAGCACGGGGATGAGAGGACCAGGGGTTCCTTCTGGAAGAAGGTGACCTAAAGCATGGGTAGGTTGATTACGTATACCAATAATAACAGTAGCGAGCCAGAGGGGTGTTGCAAGGCCTAGATTAATTGAGAGCTGGGTGGTGGGGGTGAAGGTGTAGGGTAGAAGACCTAGCATATTTAATGTAATTAAAAAGATTATTAAGGAAGTTAACAGGGCTGCTCATTTATGTCCTCCAAGATTAATGGGGAGAAGAAGTTGTTGCGTAAAACGGCTAACGAATCAGCTTTGGAGGTTGAGGAGGCGGTTATTTGTTCATCGGGCGGTGGGAGTTGGGAAAAGGATTCATGGGAGGGCGATAGCAATGGCTGCTAGAGGAACTCCTAGGAAGACGGGGCTTATAAATTGGTCAAAGAAGCTTAAGGTCATGGTCAGGTTCAGGGGTCTGTAAAGCGTTTTTCGGTGCTTTGCAGAGTGGGTTCGTTGGAGAATACGTGAGCTATCACTTTGGGTGGGATAACAATTAGGAAAACTAATCAAGAGAAGATTAGTATAGCAAACCAAGGCGATGGATCTAGTTGGGGCATGTCGCTAGGGGTGGTCGGGAGTCACCAGTCTTTAGCTTAAAAGGCTAACGCTAGGCCCTGTTTAGCTTCTTAGCGAGGCGTCTTTGAGCATTTGGGATGACCAGTCTTCGAAATGGGTTATAGGGACTGCTTCAACTACGATGGGTATAAAGCTGTGGTTTGCTCCGCAGATTTCAGAACATTGACCGTAAAAAATTCCAGGCCGTGATGCGATGAAAGCTGTTTGGTTTAAGCGTCCTGGGACGGCGTCTATTTTGATTCCAAGTGAAGGGACTGCCCATGAATGAAGAACATCATCAGCAGAGACTAGAACACGGATCGGAGACTCTGCAGGAATAACTATGCGGTGATCTGTTTCTATTAGGCGGAATTGACCGGGGGCTAAGTCTTGTGTGGGGATTATGTAAGCGTCAAAGCCAAGGTCTTCATAGTCTGTGTATTCGTAGCTTCAATATCATTGGTGACCTACAGCTTTGATGGTTAGAAGGGGGTTGTTAATTTCATCCATGAGATAGAGGATTCGGAGGGAGGGGAGAGCAATTAGGATCAGAATAATTGCTGGAAGAATGGTTCAGATAACTTCAATTTCCTGAGAATCTAAGATGTATTTATTGGTTAGTTTGGTTGAGACTATAGCCACAATAATATATAGGACCAAAGTGCTGATTAAAAATACAATCATTAAGGTGTGGTCGTGGAAATGGAGAAGTTCTTCTATAACAGGTGAAGCTGCGTCCTGGAATCCTAGTTGTGAGGGATTGGCCATTTAAGGGGGGGGGTGCAAGACACGCGGGGTTTTAACCCACGACTCCGCCTTGACAAGGCGGTGTGATATTCTTCTTTACTAGTGTCTTATTAAGAAAGTGACAGAGCGGTTATGTGGTTGGCTTGAAACCAGCACACGGGGGTTCAACTCCTCCCTTTCTCGTTAGTTTGATTGAACTTGAACAAATGCAGGCTCTTCAAAGGTGTGGTAGGGTGGAGGGCAGCCGTGAAGTCATTCAACGTTGGTTGTTGTTAATTCAACTGCTAAAACTTCACGTTTAGCAGCAAATGCTTCTCAAATAATAAATAAGAACATGATTACTGCAACTAAAGATACTAGGGACCCAATTGAGGACACTGTATTTCAGAGGGTGTAAGCATCTGGGTAGTCTGAGTACCGCCGAGGCATTCCTGCTAGGCCTAGGAAATGTTGAGGGAAGAAAGTTAGGTTTACACCTGCAAATATAACACCAAAGTGGACTTTCGTTCAAGTGCTGTGAAGGGTATAACCTGAAAATAAGGGGAATCAGTGTACAAATCCTGCAATAATAGCAAACACAGCCCCCATAGATAGTACGTAGTGGAAATGGGCAACAACGTAGTAGGTGTCGTGCAGGACAATATCTAGGGAAGAATTGGCAAGAACAATGCCTGTTAGTCCTCCGACGGTGAAAAGAAAAATGAATCCTAGTGCCCATAGAAGAGGAGTCTCTCATTTGATTGAGCCCCCGTGGAGTGTTGCTAGTCAGCTAAAGACTTTAACACCAGTTGGAATTGCGATGATCATTGTAGCGGAGGTAAAGTAGGCTCGAGTGTCTACATCCATGCCCACTGTAAACATATGGTGAGCTCATACGATAAACCCGAGTAGGCCGATGGCCATTATTGCTCAAACCATTCCCATGTATCCGAAAGGTTCTTTCTTGCCGGAGTAGTATGCAACGATGTGGGAGATTATTCCGAAGCCTGGAAGGATGAGGATATAAACTTCAGGGTGGCCAAAGAATCAGAATAGGTGTTGGTAGAGGATGGGGTCTCCACCCCCTGCCGGGTCAAAGAAGGTGGTGTTTAGGTTGCGGTCTGTTAGGAGCATAGTAATACCAGCTGCAAGAACGGGAAGAGAAAGTAGAAGTAGGACTGCAGTGATCAGAACAGATCAGACGAATAGGGGTGTCTGATATTGAGAGATAGCGGGAGGTTTCATGTTAATAATTGTGGTAATAAAGTTAATTGCTCCAAGAATTGAAGAAATTCCTGCTAGGTGAAGGGAGAAAATTGTTAGGTCAACTGAGGCACCTGCGTGCGCTAAGTTTCCGGATAGAGGAGGGTAGACTGTTCAGCCTGTTCCCGCCCCAGCTTCAACTCCTGAGGAGGCAAGGAGGAGTAAGAAGGAGGGTGGAAGGAGTCAGAAGCTTATGTTATTCATCCGTGGGAACGCCATATCGGGTGCGCCGATCATCAGTGGGACTAGCCAGTTACCGAAGCCTCCAATTATGATTGGTATAACTATAAAGAAGATTATTACGAAAGCATGGGCTGTAACAATTACGTTGTAGATCTGGTCGTCGCCCAGTAGAGCCCCAGGTTGGCTGAGCTCAGCCCGAATTAGAAGACTTAGGGCTGTCCCGACTATGCCGGCTCAGGCACCGAATACTAGATAGAGGGTGCCGATATCTTTGTGATTGGTTGAGAAGAATCATCGTGTGATGGCCACAGGTAGGATGGCTGAGTTTTAAGCGGTGGATTGTAGCTCCATGCACAGAGGTTTGATCCCTCTTCTTACCAGGCCCTAGGGTGTCACATATAAGATTGCAAATCTTAAGAGGCAGACTAACCCCTGCTGGGGCTTTCCCCGCCTTTTACGCCTGACAAGGCGGGGAAAGTAGCTGGATGCCCGCTGGTTTAAGCGCTTAGCTGTTAACTAAGAATTTGCAGGATCGAGGCCTGCCTAGCTAGAAAGGTTTTAGCTTAATTAAAGTGCCTGCTTTGCATGCAGGAGATGTGGGGTAGTATCTCGCAAGTCTTAACAGGGTCTGGGAGGGTCTAACTCCCGCTTAGGGCTTTGAAGGCCCTTGGTCTAATTAGCCTAAGTCCCTAAATAGTTAGTAATGCAACTGTAGCTGGGGCCAGGGGCAGGAGCAAAAGTGTTGCTGTGGCTGAGATTGCTAGGGGTATAGTAATCTGAGTAGATGGGAGTCGTCAGGCGGATGTTGCGGTTACGTTGTTTGGTGAAATAGTTAGTGCTATGGCGTAGGATAATCGTAGATAAAAGTAAAGGCTTAGTAGAGCTGCGAATGCAGCTATTGTAGCGACTGTTGCAAGTTCCTGTTTAGTTAGTTCTTGTAAGATAAGTCATTTAGGCATAAAGCCTAAAAGCGGTGGTAATCCGCCTAATGAGAGAAGAATGAAAGGGGTCAGAGAGGTGAGGGCTGGTGCTTTAGTTCAAGAAGTTGCTAGTGAGTTAATAGTGGTTGAGTTATTAAGTTTAAACACTAGAAAAGCGGGGAAAGTTATTACAAAATATGTAATTAGTGTGAGAAGGGTGAGGGAGGGGGAGAAGTGCATAACAAGTGTTATCCAGCCAAGGTGGGCAATGGAGGAGTAGGCCAGGATCTTTCGTAGTTGTGTTTGGTTGAGCCCTCCTCAACCTCCAACAAGGGTGGAGGTTAGTCCTAAGATGACAATTATGCTGGAGTTTGTTGGGTGAAGTTGTAACAGTAAGGCAAAAGGGGCTAGCTTTTGTCAGGTCGATATGATTAGTCCAGTAGTTAAATCTAACCCTTGAAGGACTTCAGGCAGTCAGGAGTGTAGGGGGGCTAGTCCAATTTTAAGCGCTAAGGCTAGGGTAATAAGGATAGTTGGGAGGGGGTGGGTTATTTGTTGAATGTCCCACTGTCCTGTTATTCAAGCATTGGTCGTGCTAGCAAAGAGAAGTATTGCGGCTCCTGTGGCTTGTGTAAGAAAGTACTTAGTGGTGGCTTCAACTGCTCGGGGGTGGTGGTGTTGAGCTATAAGAGGAATGATGGCTAGAGTATTTATTTCTAAGCCCATTCATGCAAGGAGCCAGTGGGAGCTTGCGAAGGTGATGGTGGTGCCCAAGCCTAGGCCAAAAAGAAGTGCGGATAGAATGAGGGGGTTCATTAGTAGAGGAGGGAATTTAACCAACATGTTTGGGGTATGGGCCCAAAAGCTTAATTAGCTGACTCTACTAGGAAGTGGTGTAGTGGAAGCACTAAGAGTTTTGATCTCTTGAGGTAGGGTTCGAATCCCTTCTTTCTAAGGAGCCGGGGGGACTTTAACCCTCATGGTTCACTCTATCAAAGTGGTCCTTTACTTCAGGCACAGCTCCATCTTACACCTGGGGAGGAAGGCCAGCAAAAGCAATTGGAAGGGAAAGATGTCAAATGACCAAAGCGAGGGTAAGTGGTAGGAAGTTTTTTCAAATGAGGTGTATAAGTTGGTCGTATCGAAATCGGGGGTAAGAGGCTCGCACTCAGAGGAATACGACGGATAATAGGGCTGCTTTGGTCATAAGGTTAACAGCAGTGAGCTCTGGTATGGAGGGGATGTGATAGGCTCCTAAGAAGAGAGTGGCGGATAAAGTATTTATTAGAAGAATATTAGCATATTCCGCTAGAAAAAAGAGGGCGAATGGACCCCCAGCATACTCTACATTGAACCCGGATACTAGTTCTGATTCCCCCTCGGTGAGGTCAAAGGGAGCCCGATTAGTCTCAGCTAGGGTAGAGATGTACCATATAGCTGCGAGGGGTCAAGCAGGGATGATTAATCATACGCTTTCTTGGGCAATGTTGAAGGTTTGTAGAGTGAAACCACCTGTAAAGATAATGATGTTTAGTAAAATTAGGCCTAAACTTACCTCGTAAGAGATGGTTTGGGCCACGGCTCGTAGGGCTCCAATTAGGGCGTACTTAGAATTGGAGGCTCAACCTGAGCCTAAGATGGAATATACTGCTAAGCTTGAAAGAGCAAGGACAAACAAGATTCCCAAGTTGAGGTCAATAACGGGGTGGGGGATTGGTATAGGTGCTCAAAGGGCCAAGGCTAAGGTTAAAGCCAAGATGGGGGCTAATAGGAAGAGGAGGGGAGAAGCTGTAGAGGGTCGAATGGGCTCTTTAATGAATAGTTTAAGCCCATCAGCGATTGGTTGAAGAAGGCCATAAGGGCCAACAATATTAGGACCCTTACGAAGCTGTATATAGCCCAGCACTTTTCGTTCAAGAAGTGTTAAGAAGGCAACGGCTAGTAGTACAGGGATGATAAACGTTAGAGGGTTAATGATATGGGTGATAATAGTAGAGATCATGGTTGAGGGGAGGACTTGAACCTCCGTAGAAAGGGCTTAGGCCTTTCGCAGTTACCGGGCTCTGCCACCCCAACATGCCGTAATCTTCGGCACAGGGATATGCCCTCTTGCCTATTTTAGTTAATTTCATTAGGTAAGGGTGAGGCGTACCAGAGGTATTGGCCCCCTCTTCTCGGTCCTTTCGTACTAGAGAAGAGCACTGCATAGATAGAAACTGACCTGGATTACTCCGGTCTGAACTCAGATCACGTAGGACTTTAATCGTTGAACAAACGAACCCTTAATAGCGGCTGCACCATTAGGATGTCCTGATCCAACATCGAGGTCGTAAACCCCCTTGTCGATATGGGCTCTAAAAGAGGATTGCGCTGTTATCCCTAGGGTAACTAGGTCCGTTGATCGGCTTTGCCGGATCTTTTTGGTCAGAAATTCTGTTTATTAGAGTTGTAACTCTCAGCTGTAGGAGGGGTGCTCCCATTCCACATGGGGGTTATTTAGTTCCCCGCGGTCGCCCCAACCAAAGACATCAGGGTGGGTTCCACTTGGTTTAATCCTTTGTTCAGGGGTCATTGACATGATCCACTTTAGTGTCTAAAGCTCCATAGGGTCTTCTCGTCTTATGTATTTATCCCCGCTTCTGCACGGGGAGATCAATTTCATTGACTGGAAAAAGGAGACAGCTAAGCCCTCGTTATGCCATTCATACAGGTCTTCATTTAAAAGACAAGTGATTGCGCTACCTTCGCACGGTCAAAATACCGCGGCCGTTAAACTTATAGTCACAGGGCAGGCGGGACCTCTTATTTATTGGTTACAAGAGGCGATGTTTTTGGTAAACAGGCGAGGCTTTATGTGTTTGCCGAGTTCCTTCTTTTTCTTTTAGTCTTTCCCGGTGGCACACCTGTGTGGGGTTAACGGTTTAAAATTGGATGTTTTTCTTGTTATTTAGTTTATTATCCAGGTCCCTCTTTGATTGGGGTCGTTAAAGGTCGGCGGGTTGTCCGTTCCGATGTACACGTGTGCGGGGAGGGAGGCGTTGGCTCCCTTATTACTCATATTAGCATAATCACTCTCATGGGGGCATGAGACGGTCCATTATGGCTAGGGGGATAAGATTGGTTGATCCGGATAAGGGGCTAATTAGGGTACTTGAGCTTTGACGCTTTCTTTGGGGGTGGCTGCTTTCAAGCCCACTGGAGTACTTTCCTTTGTCTTATTATGATCTTTACCCTCCTGTTAAAGTTGTATCTTTGCTCAAAGGGGCTGTACCCCCTTTGACTAACTTTCCTGGTTTCTTATATTCATCAGTAGGTGTTAATCTAATGCGAAAAGAGAACCCTGGAAGCTGAACTTCTATTCATTTCTTGGACAACCAGCTATAACTAGGTTCGGTAGGTTTATCACCTCTACTCGAAGCTCTTCCCACTCTTTTGCAACAGAGACGGGTGTGCCCTATTAATAGGCTGTCTTGGAGTAGCTCACGTAGTTTCGGGGCATTAAACTATAGTTCTCTTTGCTTAAGTTACACTTGCTAAATCATGATGCAAAAGGTACGAGGTTTAATCTCTGCTTTTCTTAGCTTCTCTGGGTTATTTCATTTCTCTTTCAGCGTTTCCTTGCGGTACTTTCTCTATTGCGCCTGTATCCTTTTCTATCACCTATACTAAGGGGGAAAAATGGTTTGTTTAAACTTAAAATTAGTGTCTTTTGGGGTTATGAATATTGTTTTGTTGAAGTTGTTTGAGTGGGCTAGCTGTTAGGCATCAGGGCGATCCGATTTGCACGGATGACTTCTCAGTGTAAGGGAGATGCTTTGCTATCTTAGCTACGCTCTGCTTTTCCAAGTGCACCTTCCGGTACACTTACTATGTTACGACTTGCCTCCCCTTTGCAATTATTAGTTTTTAGTTAATTGTATTATTAGGCTTGGGGAGAGTGACGGGCGATGTGTGCGCGCTTCAGGGCCAATTTCAGCAGAACACTCTATTTTCTACTTACTGCTAAATCCTCCTTCAGATGTACGTTTCAGGACATCATTCGTGTTCGCTGTTGTAGCGAATGTAGCCCATTTCTTCCCCCTCCATACGCTACACCTCGACCTGACGTTTAGGGTTGTACCAGTTAAGCTTACTATTGGTCCCTCACAGGGTAAGCTGACGACGGTGGTATATAGGCGGTATTAACAAAGAGGGGTGAGGTTGAACGGGGGTTATCGGTTCTAGAACAGGCTCCTCTAGGTGGATCTAAAGCACCGCCAAGTCCTTTGGGTTTTAAGCTGATGCTTGTAGTCCCCGGGCGGATAGAGGTTGTAAAATTCTATCAATGTTTAAGGCTAGGCATAGTGGGGTATCTAATCCCAGTTTGTGCCGTAGCTTTCGTGGGTTCAGGTTTAATAAAGCCACCTTCGTGGTTGAACTTCTTATCCCCGGATGCGTATAACAGCTTTGGGGATGTTCGGCTTTAGTTTTAATTTTAGCTTAACCACTCTTTACGCCGATGTTCATCAACTTGGGTCTCTCGTATAACCGCGGTGGCTGGCACGAGTTTTACCGGCCCTCTTAGCTTTAACTAAGTCAAGTTTTCACTTATAGCTTAATGTTTGTCACTGCTGAAATCCCTTGGGGGTGTGGCTAAGCAAGGCGTCGTGGGCTTCAAAATGTGCCTGATACCAGCTCCTTGTTCCCGGACGGGGAACTGGGGGGGCATTCTCACAGGGGTGCGGATACTTGCATGTGTAAGTATAGCTAAAGTTGATTTTAAAGTCAGGACCAAGCCTTTGTGCTTGCGAGGCTTTCTAGGGCCCATCTTAACATCTTCAGTGTTATGCTTTAGTTAAGCTACGCTAGC